ATGTAAAATAGATTACAAATAAAAATACATTATTATGCAACGGAACCATCATAGTATTTTTTAACTCTTACAAAATGAAGGGTGGTAATTTGATCATTTACCTATCTGGATCTGATAAATCCTATTTTTTTCTTTCTTCGATAGAAGGTTAAGGGTCAATGTTATTGTAGAGCCGTATGCAATGCACAAAAGATGCCCGTACGGTTGTTCAATTCAATTTTTTTTTTCTTGTTATCCTTTATCTTTATTTTCTCTTCACTTCATCATGCAAGATAGAAGAACTTTTTATTCTGTTATATCATCAGGGTAATGATTCATCAACCTGCTACTTCTTTTTATGAAGCACAAACAGGAGAATTTATCCTGGAAGCGGAAGAACTGCTGAAACTGCGCGAAACCCTCACAAGGGTTTATGTACAAAGAACGGGCAAACCTTTACGGGTTGTATCCGAAGACATGGAAAGAGATGCTTTTATGTCAGCAACAGAAGCCCAAGCTTATGGAATTGTTGATCTTGTAGCAGTCTAGCAGTTGCTGAAAATAGTATGGATTTCACGTAAATCCGCGATTTTTTATTTGATCTTCTTACCCCAAATTTACTATTGAAAAAATTCAGAATTATCTGGTTAGGATCGATCTAAACCAACCCATTATGTATATGATTCAACATGCCAACTATTAAACAACTTATTAGAAAAACAAGACAGCCAATCAGAAATGTTACGAAATCCCCCGCTCTCGGAGGATGCCCTCAGCGTCGAGGAACATGTACTAGGGTGTATGTGTGACTCGTTAAGATCATGGGCTGGGACAAAAGAAAGAAAACAATTTTTCCCATATCAATGAATAGGATAAAATGGAAGAATTCCATTCACTATCTAAATAAAATCTAAAAAGAAAAATAATAAAATCTATTATATCCCCCTATTGTGTATGAAATTTATGGTTTCTATTGGTGCAAATTTAATCACCTCAATTTAAAATGAGAAAAAATTCCCCATTGGTATCAAACGGTTATCCATTAAGCGGGGAAAATCCTATTTTAAAAACAGAAAGGTTAGACTCCCACTCTTGCAAGAACGGACTAACAGGGTCAGCTATCCAGCTAACCTTCCTAATTAAATATCGTTACTGTATGGGTAGATCTTATTGTGAAAGATCTATTATTGCATAAGGGGTAGAGTAGAGCCAAAAAAGTGTGAACTGTACAAGTCAAATTACCAATAAGATTGATTAAATCAAATAAGAGGCTCCGGTGTATAGAGAAGACCTTACCGTTTAAGAAGTAACCATAGAAACGATGGAAGCCACTATTTCTTTTTATCCATTTACTACTATGTTTTTGATAGCTAATAGAATACTATTTCTTTTTTCGAGATTAAGTGAAATGCCTAGAAAAAAGGAAAATTGTGGTCGGGAAGGTTATAGTAGCCAAAGCCATTGGAATTCCATTTTTATACATCGGAAAATCCGTTTTGTTATTAATAGACTAAGAAAGTGAAAAAGAATAACTGAAAGAAGGGAAATCCATTAGTTATTCGTCAAAATCTCATTTATACAATGACCAGAATTAGACGAGGATATATCGCTCGGAGACGTAGAACAAAAATTCGTTTATTTACCTCAAGCTTTCGAGGGGCTCATTCAAGACTTACTCGAACTATTACTCAACAGAAAATAAGAGCTTTGGTTTCGGCTCATCGGGATAGAGGTAGGCAAAAGAGAAACTTTCGTCGTTTATGGATCGCTCGCATAAACGGAGTGATTCGCGAAAGGGGAGTATCAAATAGTTATAATAGATTAATACATGATCTGTATAAGAGACGGGTATTTCTTAATCGTAAAATACTTGCGCAAATAGCTATATTAAATAAAAATTGTCTTTATATGATTTCCAACGAGATCATAAAGTAAGTAAATTGAAAGCAATGCGTCGGAATAATTTAAAGAGAGTTTCCCGGAGTTCATTCTCCGGGACGGTAAAATAGAAATGAATATGATAAAGGAGTCAAAATGAATGAACACGTTCAATAAAAAAGGATTTATCAGCTTACCTGATTTTTCTCTTACGAAAGATACGATAATCAAATCTGCATTTTTTGATTTTTTGAACAAAACACCAATCTTTGTTTGAGTTCGAATTAGAATTTTAATTTAATTGAAAAAAAAAGGGTAAGCCTATCTATTTCGGGCGCTAAGACCAGGAGTTCTAGTGGTCGACTCAGTTCTTTCAAATTGTTTTTCATTATTAAGAAAAGGTAACGAAGATAAAATACGAGCTTGTTTTATAGCAATAGTAATTAATCGTTGTTGTTTTAAAGTCAATCTATTCACTCGTCTAGATAATATTTTTCCTTGTTCACTAATAAATCGACTAATTAAACTCATGTTTCTATAATCAATTCGATCTCCCGATTGGATCGGGGGCAAACGTCTCCGAAAAAATCGCTTCGATTTAAGAAAAGCTCGCTTGGATTTATCCATGGTTTGTTTAGTTTAT